AGTTATATTGAGTTCTATTCTATTAGAATAGAAATATTTTGAATGTTTCAAATTGTTAAATGTAATTTAATATTGTTTAATGTATTTATATATATATAATATGTTATCATATGTCTTTTTTTATTCCTTACTTGACAACAGTAAGAAATTAAGTAATAAACTGAGAAAAAGAAAAAAAAAGAATAATCAATGGAAAAAAGAAGAAATGTCCCGGCCAGTACTTAAGCAGATCAGGCCGGGAAAATAAACCTTTCATATAAAATCAAAGAACTAAGATATTCTTTCTATTGAGGAGATCCGTTTTGAGCCATTATCTATATTGAATTCCTGATCAATTGCTTTTTTCTATTTTTTTCTTATTTTTCTTAGTTTAAATTTTAATAGCTATTTAAAAAATTTCTATTATTTATTAGAATATTTTAGAATATTTCGAATTTCTATTTTAATAATATAATAAAATAATATTTTTTTTTATTAAAATAGAATAATATAATAAAATAAATAATAATAATTTGGAAAAGTTAAATAAGATTAAATAAAAAAAAAAAATCAAATGAAAAAAGAAAATAAAGAGAAGAAGGTGGATTTTTATCAATCTTTATTTCACGTGTTACATCACATAACAAATTTTCAATTTGGAATTAGGAGAGATGGCTGAGTGGACTAAAGCGGCGGATTGCTAATCCGTTGTACGAATTATTTGTACCGAGGGTTCGAATCCCTCTCTTTCCGCTTTCTCTGATCACTTGGTATTTTCGAATTCGAAAAGATTCTCATCCCTTGATTTTATCATAGTTAAATGTATGAAACAAATAAGATTATTAAGAATTAATTTCGAAAAAAGCAAAAAAAACTAGAAATTTTTTATTCCTCACGTCCAGGATTGCGTCCTGGATCATTAGATAAGAATCCAAAGATAAAAAGGGAAACAAAGAATATCACTACTGTGTAAACAAAGAGTTTGAGAGTAAGCATTACACAATCTCCAAGATCATTTTTTTTTGAAAAAGGGGAATAGATTGCCTATTTTTTACCACATATATCATTTTTTTTTGTTTTGACACCCCAAAAAATGAAAAATAAGACGAATTTATTTGTAATAAGATTTTGATTCATTCGTTACCCGAAATTTCTTGTCATATCAATAATTAGGTATTGTGGAGTACCTAATAGTCCATACTCACCGGAAGGTGAGAACGGGGAAAAGGCTGATCCAAATTCATCGCTGCGGTTATTCATTCAATATACAAGAATTTCGATTTTTGAATCGAGGGTTCGTAATGTAAGACTTATCTGATCTTATCAATTTTTAGAATTTTTTTATCGAATACATCATCAATTTAGCAGAGTATTAAAGATTTCATCGAAAACTTACAGTGGCTTGCCAAACAAAGGCTAAGAGAAAAAAGAGTACAGGTATGACAGGCATAACATCTATGATTGGATTGAAAATGGCATAAGCTTCGGGCAATTTGGCGAAGAAAAAACTACTCGAATAAAGGACAGAATTAAGACAGATACCAATTAAACTAAAGATATTAAGCATAACAAGCATTTCGTTCTTGTGGATTAGATAATTTTGAGTTATTTTTATAAGGAAAAATGAAAAAGGCAGATCAAGAAATCCTTCTTTTTCTTCGGTTCGGACTTTCCCAAATAAAAAATCCCTCCCCCCATTATCATTCTAAAATGAGAATATAAGGAATTCAACTTTCATACAATATCTTAATTGAATTCTATGTAATGATCAATGAATTTTTTTGATTCTATATCTACATGTCTTGAATCCTAGCAACAAAATATCCCATATGTTTTTGTGTATTTGGGTTGGGATTGACGAATAACCAATACCAATATTAGTGTTGATTAATTTCGAATAGAAATCAAAATGGGGCGTGGCCAAGCGGTAAGGCAGCGGGTTTTGGTCCCGTTATTCGGAGGTTCGAATCCTTCCGTCCCAGATCGTTTTTCATGAAACGAAAGATGGGATCACACTGCATTCCACATGAAACAATAATTTGTTAAAGGGAAAAATCTTTTCTTATTAATTTTCAGAATGGTTCTAAGAATCATATCTGAGAATTCGTTTGGTTTCTCACAAACGGAATCAAGTGTCAAATGTGGGTAAAATTGAATATCTTTATTTTCATTCAATTCATATGATAGAATATGGGGTTAAATTAAATAAATTTGATCCTTGCTGACCCTTATCCGGATAAATACTTATTTATCCATAGATAGAAATATTATATACCGGTTGAACCAATGACTATTCATGATTTTATATTGAATCAATTCCATACCGCTTTGAAATTTCAATTAGAGGAATGTTATGGTAAAACTTCGTTTGAAACGATGTGGTAGAAAGCAACGTGCGACTTGAAGGACATGGTTGGCTGTGGATTTTTACATCCGCCATCTTCTATAGTAATGAAGATGCTCTTGGCTCGACATAGTTTGTTCTGTTCTGCCCGGAACCTAATTTGTGTTGGGTTATAAGTAAATAGTACATGATGAAGCTCGAGAAGAAAGGATTGATTCATTTTTCAAGGGAAAGAATCTAGGGTTAGTGAAAATCAATAAGTTAGACCAACTCTGTAAGTATATCCTCACTATATATAAATTCTAAATCGAAAGGTTCAAATTCAGAACAAGTTTGAAAAGTCAAATTTTCCGAAATTGGTAAAACTATTTCGATGAAAAGTGTATCACAAGGGAATCAATCATTCGTATTCTATTTATATAGAAAGAAATAACAAAAAAAGGTATGTTGCTGCCATTTTGAAAGGAATAAGGATCCCCGAGGTAATGTCTAAACCCAATGATTTCACAAAGCAAGGATAAAGGATTCCGAAACAAGGAAACACTATTTTCAATTGTCTCAACAATTGGATCAGACTGAGGAATAAAAATGGATTCGAAATGAGACAAACAAAAGAGTTTAGAGACGGCTCAATAAATGTCTAAGGATTCTCTTGTCAGAATTACCCAACTTGAGTTATGAGTATGAATGAGATTTCTTCCTTTTTCTGTAAGGAAGAAGAAAAAAGTACTCAATTCAAATTATAGTAAAATTCATGATTTTATGGATCCACTTGCTATTATATACAGAAATTGGAATCATTTTTCTCGAGCCGTATGAGGAAAAAACCTCCTATACGTTTCTAGGGGGGGCATTGTTTATTTACATCTATCCCAATGAGCCATCTATCGAATCGTTGCAATTGATGTTCGATTCCGAAGAGAAGGAAGAGATCTTCGAAAAGTAGGTTTTTACAATCCGATAAAGAATCAAACTTATTTAAATGTTCCTGCTATTCTATATTTCCTTGAAAAAGGTGCTCAACCTACAGGAACTGTTTATGATATTTTAAAGAAGGCAGAATTCTTTAAAGAAAGAACTTTGAGTTAATTAAAGGAAAAAACAAAATTATTAAATAAATAAAATAAAGTAGGGAAGGGTAACTAGTATCTATCCTTGTGTAATTATTTCTATTTACACACCATTTTCCTTTTTCTTGCTTTATTCATATTTTGGTGGGGGAATTTAATTTAACAACAAACAAGGGGTTAAGCTTGCTTATCGTACTTTTATTGATTGAATAAACCGGGGATTTTTTATTTACCTTTTCCTTAATTTTTTACATTCCAATTTCTTATTTATGTTGTGCCAATCCAACACAAGTCTTTATTTTATTTACTTGATTTACTTTCTCAACATTGCTTTTATATTGACAATGGTGTATCGAACAAATATAATTCGATCATAGATAAATAGGGCTGTTTATCCCCACCCCATATTGATTTTTTTGTTTCCTTCACTCAAATGATGGGTTTGCCTTGCTGCATTTACTCTCATACAGGATGTATTTTCTTAGGGAAAATCAAAAAAGAATTTGATAAAAAATGGGTGGTCTGCCATAATTTTTACATTTCGATTAGGAATATTTTTAATCCGATCTGCTAACTTTGGTATTTTGTGTTTCTAATTGATCAGAAAATCTTTCTTTTCGATGTGTTGCTAGTTCAATGTTTTGATAGGGTCGTGCAGTGCAATTCAATTGATTTTTATATTTTGATCGTATCTACATATCCTATTTATCCGGGTTGCTAACTCAACGGTAGAGTACTCGGCTTTTAAGTGCGACTATGATCTTTTACACATTTGGATGAAGCAACAAATTCGTCCAGACTATTGGTATAGTCTATAGGACCACGACTGATCCTCAAGGGTAATGAATGGAAAAAACAGCATGTCGTAATAAAATAGAAAATCTAATAAAATAATAAATTGATTTTATTAATTTATTTAATTTGAAATGAAAGTCAAAGTTAAAGTAGAACTTTGAGTTTATCCTTACCGGATCATTACAGTTCCAAAAGATTGTTTTGATTTTTGGAAGGGGACAAAAGAAATTCACATTTACAGTTGGGTCTAGTGAATAAATGGATAGAGCTCTATGGCTCCAATTCTGGTAAAATAAAAAGCAACGAGCTTATGTTCTTAATTGGAATGATTACCCGATCTAATTAGACGTTAAAAATGAATTAGTGCCTAATGCGGGAAAGAGTGGGTTCTCCTGTGAGTGAACCATTGATTTTTTCTTTTTTTTTTCAGAATCCTAATTATTCTTTATTATGGATTGTAGACGGATGTGTAGAAGAAACAGTATATTGATAAAGAGAATTTATTCCAAAGTCAAAAGAGCGATTGGGTTGCAAAAATAAAGGATTTTTTCTCCTGTTGTAATTATAACGAACATAAACCAATTGGATAGAAAAGGAAGGTAAAAAGATCTGTTGATTGGACTCCCTCTTTCTTTTCCGGGGTATATATTTTTTTCTTACTATACTATATACATAATACAATACATAATACCCTGTTCTGACCATATTGCACTATGTATATATCATTTGATAAACCAAGAAAAACCTCCTGCCTCTGGCTCAAGTAGAAATGTAAATGGAAGAATTACAAGGATATTTAGAAAAAGATAGAT